GAAGGCTAGGGGTTATAGTCGACGCCGATTCAGCGTTTTGAACGTCTCTAATTCAAAACCGAACATGAAACTTTGGTTTCATTCGGCTCCTTTATGGATGTGAATAAAATTAGAAAAAAATTCTACCCATAACATCTATGTCAGTTTTTTGTCTTAATACGGGCAAAACAAACTACTTTCTAGATGATCCCTCTAGAAGAGAGTGATTCTAACAATCTTTCTAGTTACTTCGTTCTTTATTTTTATTTGAAAAGATCCTGAGGAAAGGTTTTTTGTTTCTACCGAGCTAACAATAGGTTGATGTCTCTAGTAAACCAAAGTCACCATTTAATAGCTATTTTGATTCCATTTCTTCTCTACAAATAAAAAATGGAAGATTTAGTTACGATTAGAAACCTTCTTTTTATCTTCATCCATGGACCTTTATACTCATTAAATTCGAAATATTAGTTCAATTCAAAATTATGTTTCGTAATTTCATAATCAAATTTCTCACTTTATAAGTGACTATTGGATAAAAATCACGATAATTTTTATTTTTTTCTCGAATATGTGATTGAGAGAGAAAGGATTAAATCCTTTCTATTTTAGGAAATAAAGTTTTTAATCGGAATAGGAATCAAGCTGAAAGCAAGGATCCTTTAACTATTAAAGGGTTAGAAAAACGAATCACACTTTTACCACTAAACTATACCCGCTACAGTGTGATTATTGGATACAACCGGACCTTTTGTCGAATAAGGAAATTGGGCAGAATAATAGTAAATTAATAAAGTTAGTATCCTCTCAAAAGAATCAAAATTCTAGTTTTGATCTTTTTTGTTTTCATATATCGAACTAGAATTTCTTCACTTTTTATTCTTGCTTGAAGATTTTGTATTCCGCTTTCTAATTTTCTGATTTTAGAGAATACTAAGCTGTTTTCCAATCAGATAAACCATTCTTATTTATCTAGAATCTATTTAATTTAAAATGAAAGTTGGTTTTCTTTGAACAAAGAAGGCCCGGTTAGGGGCTGAACAGGCCGGGCCCGTGGTAATAAAAAAAAAGACGGGTCCTTTGAACAAGATCAAAAGAGGGGAGAATTCTTTTTTTTTTTATTGTTTTGTTGACACTTTACAGCCCCTTTTTTATTTAACTTTTATTTAACGAAATAAAATTGCTGTTAATGTTAAAAAGTGTACATATCTATATAATATCTATATAATATCTATATAATAAATATTCCTTACTTTTTGTATAATTTAACAGCGTCTTCCATTGGGAGAGATGGCTGAGTGGACTAAAGCGACGGATTGCTAATCTGTTGTACGAGTTATTCGTACCGAGGGTTCGAATCCCTCTCTTTCCTCTTCCGTTGATGACTTTAGTTTTTTCCAAATTGTCAAAATACTTTCTGTTCCTAGTTAAACATAAAAAAATCTTCAAAAAATGTAATAAAAGATAACTTTTATTCTTCACGTCCAGGATTACGTCCTGGATCATTAGATAGGAATCCAAAGATGAAGAGAGAAACAAAAAATATAACTACTGTGTAAACGAAGAGTTTGAGAGTAAGCATTCTAAAATCTCCAAAATAATTTTTTTTCGAAAAAAAAAATAGAATAGGTTCTACAGTTTTCTACCGCATATCCTCTGTGAATACCAATAACCAAATTCGAAATAGAAAAAGATTTTCAGAAATTCATTTCGAAAAAGAGTTTTCCATTAACCAAAATCTAAATATCTTTTAGATCCGATCAATTGTTAGAATTTTTTATCAACTAAAGTAAAGCAGTTATTTTATCGTCGATTTTTAAATTAAATATTTTATCGAAAACTTACAGCAGCTTGCCAAACAAAAGCTAAGAGAAAAAATAGTACAGGTATGACGGGCATAACATCTACGATTGGATTCAAAAAAGCATAGGCTTCAGGCAATTTTCCGAAGAAAAAGCTACTTGAATATGAAAAAAAGGGATAATGACAGATCCCTATCAAACTACAAATATTAAGCATAGCAGACGTTTTGTTCTGTGGGGTAATTCCATTTTGATTGAGTTATTTATATAATATAAATAAAAATATATAAATAAAAGGAAAAGGGAAAATAAAGGGAGACAAAGAGTCCCTCTTTTCTTTTTGAATCCGCCCAATCAAAAGTCCTCCAATTCTCAAAAGAGAATAGAAGAAATCATACTTTTCATATAATATCTTAATTGAATTCTATCTAATGATCAATAAATTAAGTTACATTCTCTATTTACACGTATTAAAATATTAATAACAATTTAATCTACTTTATAGCTATTTATCTTGTACTTGGAGTTGACAAAAAATCAATAATAATATTATTTATTGATTCTTCGTGTCGAATAGAAATCTAAATGGGGCGTGGCCAAGTGGTAAGGCAACGGGTTTTGGTCCCGCTATTCGGAGGTTCGAATCCTTCCGTCCCAGAGCATATCCTTTATTCATAAATTGAACCATAGAAACGAAGGTGCTCTTGTCTCGACATCTG